CTTTTCCTGATTTATTCTGTAGAGATCTAACTGCTCCAATCCGTTTTTTATTCATAATTGGAGGGTTTTACGAAATAATGGATCGGTGACCTTTGGAAAAAAGGGAGGAAGTCCTTTCAATATTCCCTTATTTCAAGGAGACATTATCAATTATGTAAAAAATAGAATAAATCTAAATAGAGAAAAGCCAACTATCGGAATCGAACCGATGACCATCGCATTACAAATGCGATGCTCTAACCTCTGAGCTAAGCGGGCTCACATAACAGAAATTTTGCATAGTAATTCAGTAAACTACTGGGATCTTAGCTATTAGCTATTCATAATTAATATTAAGAAAGAATAAAATAGAATTCTAATTTTGAATGATCTAATTTATAATGTATATACCATAAGGATTAATATAACTATATAGAATTTTTGATATAATATATATAATATAAATATATATTTTTTTTTTGATATATTTTTTTTTTTGATATTTTGTTGAATATTTTGTTGAATCAATAATCAATATCTAATTATTTATTATTCTCAATAACTAGTTATTAGAATAATAAATAATAGAATAATAAATAATTAGTTATATATATTATAATGATTAGTTATAGCATATAGCAAGTAAACAATTATATTCTAATTATAGCCATATGATTATTATATTATAATCATAGTATAGCGTTCCTAAGTAAAGGATAAGAATAAGGATTAAGGATAAGGAGACACCCCGGTTCATAATGAAATATTCCTTATGGTTTCATTCGAACTGGTAGGGGATAAGACGAAAAAAAAAGAATCGACCCTTAGAGTATGAAAAATAGCGCCGGAAAAATGAGAGGAAGGGAGGCATATATATATGGTATATATGCATCCATATTGAATTGCGGATACATCAATGATAGAATCATTTCTGATTGGACCAAATGCCGGCCTTCCGATAGAGATGTAAAGAAGATAGGCAAGAAATCAAACAAATAAGAGGAGACACCCTTTCGATATAGGAATCGGTATCTAATGAATTCAATGGTTCCCTCATAAATGAAAGAAAGAAGGGGATGGCATCACAATGAGATCCTGGTCTCAAAACAAAAAGGGGATATGGCGAAATTGGTAGACGCTACGGACTTGATTGGATTGAGCCTTGGTATGGAAACCTACTAAGTGATAACTTTCAAATTCAGAGAAACCCTGGAATGAAAAATGGGCAATCCTGAGCCAAATCCTGTTTTCAGAAAACAAGGGTTCAGAAAGCGAGAATCAAAAAAAGGATAGGTGCAGAGACTCAATGGAAGTTGTTCTAACGAATGGAGTTGACTGCCTTGCGTTGGTAAAGGAATCCTGCTCTCGAAACTCCAAAAAAGATGAAGGATAAACCTATATACGTACGTATACGTACTGCAATATCATATCAAGCGATTAATGACGACCCCAGTCTGTCTTTTTTTATATGAAAAATGGAAGAATTGTTGTGAATCAATTCCAAGTTTAAGGAAGAATCGAATATTCCGTGATCAAAGCATTCACCCCAAAGTCTGATAGATTTTTTGAAGAACTGATCAATCGGACGAGAATAAAGATAGAGTCCTATTCTACATGTCAATGCCGACAACAATGAAATTTAGAGTAATAGGAAAATCCGTCGACTTTAGAAATCGTGAGGGTTCAAGTCCCTCTATCCCCAATAAAAAGGCCCGTTTACCCCCTAACTATTTATCCTATCCTCCTTTTTTCTTTTTTGTCAGCAGTTACAAAAATGTAGTTATCTTTCTCATTCACTCTACTCTTTCAAAAAAGGATCCGAGGAGCAATGTTTCTCTCTTATCACAAGTCTTGTGATATATACGATATACGTACAAATGAACATCTATGAGCAAGGAATCCTCATTTGAATCATTCACAGCCCTTATCATTACTCTTAATGATGCTTACAAAGTTTTCCTTTTGAAGATCCAAGAAATTCCAGGGCTTGGGTAAGACTTTGTAATGCTTTTTTAGTCCCTTTAATTGACATAGACCCAAATCCTATAGTAGGATGAGGATGCTGCGGCGGAAATGGTCGGGATAGCTCAGCTGGTAGAGCAGAGGACTGAAAATCCTCGTGTCACCAGTTCAAATCTGGTTCCTGGCATGTGGTTTTTTTGTAGAATAGATACTCATTAAATCGATATGGATCGGCATACATATTCGTTAATAGTACTAGTGGATATATACTTATCCATCTGTGTGTCTAGAGATATACCCATTTTTGTAGATGGGTAAAGAGTATCTAATAGTTAAATAAAGGAATTAGATTATGTTTCCTCTTCTTTTTTGTTTGTTCATACTGTGCCTCCTTTCGTTCAAAAGGAATGTTAATACTTCATACATATTCGAAAAGTGAGTTGGTTGAAAAACCCAAAAGTCTAGTCTAGAGGAGTTGAGGGATGGGAATAGACAAAATGCATTTCATATACAGTACAAATAGAAGCCGATCCCTTTTCATTTCTTTGTATTTTCTTTC